CGCGGTTATTGCGCTTAAATGGTTTTTATGTTTTTTAAAATACGGAATCATATGAATAATGGAAAAACTCCACGAAAGAAAAATTAATGATTCATATAAATCGCTTAATGGTAAATGCCCCAAATACACCCAACGAGTAACTAATAATCCTGTTATGCAGAAAAAAGTAACTATCATACCCTTTTCTGACGAATCATATAGTCCTACGATTTCATCGACTAATAAAGTTATCAAATGAATTGTAATTACAATTGAAACGATAGAAAAGGATATATGAGTTAATATATGCTCTAAAGTTGAAAATATCATAAAAATTATTAAAAGGGGGTCCCGCAATTATAGGAATTGAAATCGGGAATTGAATTCATTATAGGACTTACTCTTTTAGAAGATGCCATGCCGCCACTCGGACTCGAACCGAGATGCTCTAGCACTGCTTCCTAAGAGCAGCGTGTCTACCTATTTCACCATAGCGGCTTATTCGAAATCATAATAACCTATTTTTATTCAATCGTCGAGATTGAAGGAGTTAATTAAATGCAATATTTTTTTAGGAAACCATTAAATTGATGAATAAAAACTTGTTTAAGAATTAGGGATTTAAACGTTTTCGTTAATAATATTTATTATCTTTTTATTTATTATTTTAGAATGTCAATTTTATTTAACTGAACTAAAAATGTAGTTTTTCGTAAGTTATTACTTTATGTTTTCCTAAAACAAAAATGTTACGGTTGGAACTAGATTATTTTTACTTCAATCCATAGATAGAACTAAAAGCAATGTTCTGTCTCGTTTGCATTTTTTAATGATTCATTTATTTTATCATTTATTTTATTAATCTAAAATAAAAAAATAATTTTATCGATAAAATATAATTTTTATATAACACAATTTCAGCGATACACTCAAGGGGTTTTTGTAAATATTTGCATAGTTATTTTTATATGAATTCTTAGGGTTTTTCGTTGTGTAGAGAATTTGTGTTAAGATTTAGCAACCCAATTAAGTTAGGTATTAGTATGGGTGTATCAATTATATAACAATATTTTATATTTCTATCGAAATTGTACCGTACTTCAAAAAATACTTTATAAATTTTTAAATTAATATATATTATATCTTTGATATATATTATATTTTGATCGATCTTCCAATCGAACCATAGGATCTAAAACGGATCACTCAAAATTGGCACATTAGTCATATAACTACCTAAAAATGTAAAAGGGGATTTTTTTAATTAAATTGGGTTAAAGAGTTTATATAGTGATAATAATTTAGAAAAATAATGATTTAGAAGATTATAAAACATATTTAAAACTAAATCAATTAGTTTCAACGAACCCTTCTTTTAATATATAATAATATATAATTATAATATCTTTTAATATATAATTATAATATTTTTAATATATAATTATAATATATAATAAAAAATAAATTTATTTTTATTATTGATTCAAGTCGATGGGGAAAGTGAGAATCCCCATCCTGAAAATCATAAAATATACTAAAACGAAAGGTGAACCCTTGTGCTTGCATTTATCCTTTTTTCAAACAAAAAAGTACCATTAATTTTTCGAATTAAGTAGACAACAGAATTCTTATCTATATCAGAAATGAAAGAAAAAAGACGCCTTCTAAATTAAAACATTATGAAACTAATTATTTTTATTTATGATTTATATTTATTATATATTTATTATATAAATATAAAATAATAAAATAATTTTTTTTATATATATTATTTTTTATTATATATAAATTATATAAATATAAATTATTTTACTATTATGATGTTAATTAAAATTCTTATAACTTATAAATATTATAAAAAAATTAGAAACAAAATTAGATTACTTTTCTAATTAGACCGATTAAGATTTTTTATTGTATTGTTTGATTACTATTATTTATTTGTTACACAAAAAAAACTTTTAGAACTCCCGGTAGAAAGAGATTTCGCTAATGAAAAAGCTTTCAATGCTGCCCGATATCCCTTCCTTTTCCAAATATTTTTACGAATCCGTTTTTTTGAAATAGAGGTGCGTTTTTTTGGAACTGCCATTAAAAAATTATATTATAATAGGTTCTTCGGTTGGATGTGAAAGACATCTATTGTTCAAAATAAATTTTTCTTTACTGTTCTCTATCTATTTATTCTCTAAATCATACTCCCTTCATAAAAAAGGGGGGTGTGTAAAAATCGCATAAAATATTACTAACAACAATCCCCTATGCCAAATAGAATTGATTGAAGTTGATAAAATACAATACAAACAAAAAAGAAAAGATTGTGCGTTTAGTTTTCTTTCTATTTTCGTCGTGTTACATTTATACATGTAATAAAATACATCAAAAGGTTAATAACCCAACCCCTCTATCGCTTAATTAAAAAACTTTAATAATTTTCTATTATATTAATTAATTTAATTGGTCAAACTCGAAGAAAGAGTACACCCAACTTTAATTCTCAAATTCGAGTGGGACTAGTAGTTAATCTGTTAAAGGATACAAAATCTATAATTTTTTTATTATATTATAAAAGGCATTTTATTTGCCCTTTTTTTTTATTTTACATAAAATAAAGTGTTGGATATCATAGCATTTCCTACAAATAGCTTTTATTGTAATGGAAGACAATCAATTAGTTACAAAACAAATTGTTTAATGATTCTGAATAACCGAATTACAATTACAATAAATAGTTTTTATGGGTCAAGTTATGCGCTTTATGATTCATACCAAACACTGTTTTTGGTGTAATTATCTATCCTCGCTCTATAGATATAAAAGATATAAATAAATTATTGTAATACGTAATAATTATAATTAGAATGCAAATTTTATTTAAGTTTTATTTTATATATCTTAATTTTTTTTTATTAACTGACCCCTTTCAACAGAAAACAAATAAGAACCGGTGAATCAGAAACAATTAATTAAGAAAAATATTTTATTTTTTTTTTATGGAATATACATATCAATATTCATGGATTATACCTTTCATTCCACTTCCAGTTCCAATGTTAATTGGAGCAGGACTTCTACTTTTTCCAACGGCAACAAAAAATCTTCGCCGTATGTGGGCTTTTCCGAGTGTTTTATTGTTAAGTATAGTTATGATTTTTTCAGCCCATTTTTCTATTCAGGAAATAAATCACAATTCCGTCTATCAATATGTATGGTCTTGGACCATCAATAATGATTTTTATTTAGAATTTGGCTGCTTGGTTGATCCACTTACTTCTATTATGTCAATATTAATCACTACTGTTGGAATGATGGTTCTTATTTATAGTGATAATTATATGTCTCATGATCAGGGATATTTGAGATTTTTTGCTTATATGAGTTTTTCCAATACTTCAATGTTGGGATTAGTTACTAGTTCTAATTTGATACAAATTTATATTTTTTGGGAATTGGTTGGAATGTGTTCTTATCTATTAATAGGTTTTTGGTTCACACGACCTAGTGCGGCGAATGCTTGTCAAAAAGCGTTTGTAACTAATCGTGTCGGGGATTTCAGTTTATTATTAGGAATTTTGGGTTTTTATTGGATAACGGGTAGTTTTGAATTTCGGGATTTGTTTGAGATATTTAATAACTTGGTTTATAATAATGAGGTTAATTTTTTATTTGTTACCTTATGCGCCTTCCTATTATTTGCCGGCGCAGTTGCAAAATCCGCCCAATTTCCCCTTCATGTATGGTTACCTGATGCCATGGAAGGGCCTACCCCCATTTCGGCTCTTATACATGCCGCTACTATGGTAGCAGCAGGGATTTTTCTTGTAGCTCGGCTTCTTCCTCTTTTCATAGTTATACCTTACATAATAAATCTAATAGCTTTGACAGGTATAATAACATTACTTTTAGGAGCCACTTTAGCTCTTGCTCAAAAAGATATTAAGAAAAGCTTAGCTTATTCTACAATGTCTCAATTGGGTTATATGATGTTAGCTCTAGGTATGGGGTCTTATCGAGTTGCTTTATTTCATTTGATTACTCATGCCTATTCGAAAGCATTGTTGTTCTTAGGATCTGGATCAATTATTCATTCGATGGAAACTATTGTTGGATATTCTCCAGATAAAAGTCAGAATATGGTTCTTATGGGCGGTTTAAGAAAACATGTACCAATTACAAAAACCGCTTTTTTATTAGGTACACTTTCTCTTTGTGGTATTCCACCTCTTGCTTGTTTTTGGTCCAAAGATGAAATTCTTAATGATAGTTGGTTGTATTCACCGATTTTTGCAATAATAGCTTGTTCCACGGCAGGATTAACTGCATTTTATATGTTTCGTATCTATTTACTTACTTTTGAAGGACATTTAAATGTTTATTTTCAAAATTACAGCGGCAAAAAAAATAGCTCGTTCTATTCAATGTCTCTCTGGGGTAAAGAAGGAAAAAAAATTATTAAAACAAGCTTTCGTTTATTAGATTTTTTAACTACGAAAAACAATGAAAAAACTTATTTTTTAAACACGTATTGGATTAATAATAATGGAAATGTAAGAAGTATGGTCCATCCGTTTATTAGTATTGCTCGTTTTGGCACTAAAAACACTTTCTCATATCCCCACGAGTCGGACAATACTATGTTATTTCCGATGCTTGTATTAGTTTTATTTACGTTGTTCATTGGGGCCGTAGGAATTCCGTTATTCAATCAGGAAGGAATGAATTTGGATATACTATCCAAATTCTTAAGTTCGTCTATAAACCTTTTACATAAAAATAGAAACCATTCTGTAGATTGGTATGAATTTATCACAAATGCAACTTTTTCCGTTAGTATAGCTTATTTCGGAATTCTTATATCGTCTTTTTTATATAAGCCTGTTTATTCATCTTTACAAAATTTAAATTTATTTAATTCATTTGTTAGAAGTGTTCCTAATAAAATTAAAGTTTTGGGGGGTAAAATAATAAATGTGATATATAATTGGTCATATAATCGTGGTTACATAGATTTTTTTTATGTA